AAATATAAGAATATCTTCTGGCATGGAGGGAATTGCACGTATCGAAATTAAAAAAAGAATCGATCTCATTCAGATAATAATCTATATGGGATTTCCTAAATTATTAATTGAAGATAAACCCCGAAGAATCGAAGAATTACAGATAAATGTTCAAAAAGAACTTAATTGTGTCAACAGAAAACTCAATATTGCTATTACCAGAATTTCCAATCCGTATGGGCATCCTAATATTCTTGCAGAATTTATAGCTGGCCAATTAAAAAACCGCGTTTCTTTTCGAAAAGCAATGAAAAAAGCTATTGAATTAACTGAACAGGCGAATACAAAAGGAATTCAAGTACAAATTGCAGGACGTATCGACGGAAAAGAAATTGCACGTGTTGAATGGATAAGAGAAGGCAGAGTTCCTTTACAAACAATTGAAGCTAAAATTGATTATTGTTCCTATACAGTTCGAACTGTTTATGGGGTCTTAGGAATAAAAATTTGGATATTCGTAGACGAAGAATAACAAACTTTATTTGTCTTTACATTTTAGACAAGGATATAAAAACTAAAACTATGTTTAGTATAACACTATACAGACAGCAAAAAAAAATTACAGCCTTCTTTTTTTGTTTAAGAAAAAATAAGCAATTCTATAAGGTTGAATAAAAATTTCCATCAAAACTCCTTTGATATAATTGCTATGCTTAGTGTGTGACTCGTTAGTTTAGGATTCGATTAGACTAAGAAAAAAAAACAAAAAAGAACTTACCTATAAGATAAGAGCAACTAATAACTATAGCATTAATAAATAACCTAAGCAACTCATTGCTTCGCATTATCTGGATCCAAAAAAATAAGTCAAGATATGATAGACTGATCATATAATTGTAGCAACTGAATTTTTTTTACAAAAAAAAAAGAATAACGAAATATTATTATAAGTTATGAAAGGTAATTGAAAAGTATGCGGATAAACGGAAGGATGAAAGAAAGAGAGAAAAAATTTGAATATTAACGATCTGTTATTCCAATTTGGAAAGTCTATGGGGTCACTGTAATAAAAACAATGTAATAAAGCATGAATACAGATTCATTCATAATAATTAAATAAATCTGTTCGTTCTGAAAACAAAAAATTAAGAGCCTTGAGCCAATAAAAACTGAGAAAATTGACTCTAAAATAAATTAAAAAATGAAATTAAAAATTTCAGGTAAGAGCTCCATTGTAGAATTCGGGCCTAATGATTAATCAAGAGGCGATGGGAACGACGGAACCCATGAATATAGAGGATTCAATTGAAAAATAAATCTTAGTAATTCATTGGACAGGATGGCGGAATAAACCATAAACTTTATTATCTATTCTGATTTTTATTCTGAGACCTCGTGGGATAAACATCAAACTTAAATAGATATTTAAAGAGTAAATATTCGCCGGCGAAAAATTTTTTTTTCAAATAAAAAAAGTAATAAAAAACGAAAAAGATAAAAGAAAAAAAAGGATTTTGTTAGAATACTCTAACTCTAACAAAAACGACATTCGAGATAATGATATTACGTTATTTTTAAATAAATATAAATAGAATTCATCTTGGATTCCATTTTGAAAAAGACATACACAAATTTAGAAGAAATCAAATGAAATGTCAAAAAAGACTATGATTAATAGGATTAATCATTAACTACAACTACATCTATATATTAATATAAGCTTTTTTAGTCCTTTTTTTCGCGAGGAGCTGGATGAGAAGAAACTCTCACGTTCAGTTCTGTAGTAGAGATGGGATTTCTAATTTAGAAAAAACCCATCAACTATAACCCAAAAAGAACCAGATTTCGTAAACAACATCGAGGAAGACTAAAAGGAATATCTTCTCGTGGGAATCGTATTTGTTTTGGCAGATATGCTCTTCAAACACTTGAACCCGCTTGGATAACATCTAGACAAATAGAAGCAGGGCGACGAGCAATGTCACGAAATGTACGACGTGGGGGAAAAATTTGGGTACGTATATTTCCAGACAAACCAGTTACAGTAAGACCGGCGGAAACGCGTATGGGTTCTGGGAAAGGATCCCCGGAGTATTGGGTAGCTGTGGTTAAACCAGGTAAAATCCTTTATGAAATGGGTGGTGTACCCGAAAATATAGCCAGAAAAGCTATTTCAATAGCGGCATCAAAAATGCCTATAAAAACCCAATTCATTATTTCTGAATAGGAATATAGAATGAAAAAGCTAAATAACATTTAAGGAAAAAAAGATTATCGGTTTTATTTTTTTGCCAAACAATATTTTTTTACTTCGTCCTTTGTATTAAAAGAAGAGATAAAAAAAATGATATGATTCAACCACAAACCTATTTGAATGTAGCAGACAACAGCGGGGCTCGAGAATTGATGTGTATTCGAATAATAGGAGCTAGTAATCGCCGATATGCTCATATTGGTGACGTTATTGTTGCTGTAATCAAGGAAGCAATACCGAATACTCCTCTAGAAAGATCAGAAGTGATCAGAGCGGTAATTGTACGTACTTGTAAAGAACTCAAACGTAACAATGGGACGATAATACGATATGATGACAACGCCGCAGTTGTCATTGATCAAGAAGGGAATCCAAAAGGAACTCGAGTTTTTGGGGCGATCCCACGGGAATTGAGGCAATTAAACTTTACTAAAATAGTTTCATTAGCTCCTGAGGTCTTATAAGACCTAAATATCGATAGTTAGTATAAGGTTTAAAAAATGGTATTGAAATAAAATTAATTAATAGATTGTGTATCACGCATATACCCTTAAAAAATTTTAATAGTTTAATTCATATATTAATATATAATTCGTCTATATCTATATATAAATAAAAATATAAATAAAAGAAAAAGAACATGTTGATTATATCAAAATTATAGAACAATAAGGAATTTTAACTTATCATGGGGAAAGACACTATTGCTGATATAATAACCTCTATACGAAATGCTGACATGAATAGAAAAGGAACAGTTCGGATAGGGTCGACTAACATCACCGAAAGCATTGTTAAAATACTTTTACGGGAGGGTTTTATCGAAAACGTAAGGAAACATCGTGAAAACAATCAATATTTTTTGATTTTAACCCTAAAACACAGACGAAATAAGAAAGAATCCTATAAAACTGTTTTAAATTTAAAGCGAATAAGTCGACCGGGTCTACGAATCTATTCTAACTCTCAACGAATTCCACGAATTTTAGGCGGAATAGGAATTGTAATCCTTTCGACTTCTCAAGGTATAATGACAGACCGAGAAGCTAGACTAAAAAAAATCGGTGGAGAAATTTTGTGTTATATATGGTAATCCTTCTAATATTAAAATGGAATATCCGGAATTTACCACTTGTGAAAAAAGGGGGTTGTGTAATACCACCCCTGCTAAAAATAAAAATTTTTAGTAAGTTCTTAGGTATAAGTTAATCAGGGGACAGCCGCTTTCTAGACTCCATAACAAGGATTCAAAAGAGTAAGTGGTTTTTCAATTTCAACATTCCTTTCACGAAGATACAATTAAAGATTCAAAAATATCAAGAAACCTTTCTTTCGTCCAACAAAACAATAAGTATATTCACAGAATTAAGGAATAATAACTATGAAAATAAGGGCTTCCGTTCGTAAAATTTGTGAAAAGTGTCGACTAATCCGTAGGAGGGGACGAATTGTAGTAATTTGTTCCAACCCGAGGCATAAACAAAGACAAGGATAATCTTACTAAAGGAAAGGGCACTTCCAAGGAGCTGGCAAAAAAAGTCCGTTTTGACATGAAATGGATATATCCATATATTTCTTGTGAAATGAAAAAATATGGCAAAACCTATATTAAGAATTGGTTCACGTAAAAATACACGTAGTGGTTCACGTAAAAATGTACGTAGAATACCAAAGGGAGTTATTCATGTTCAAGCAAGTTTCAACAATACCATTGTGACCGTTACAGATGTACGGGGTCGGGTTATTTCTTGGTCCTCCGCGGGTACTTGTGGATTCAGGGGTACAAGAAGAGGAACACCCTTTGCTGCTCAAACCGCAGCAGGAAATGCTATTCGAGCAGTAGTGGATCAAGGTATGCAACGAGCTGAGGTAAGGATAAAAGGCCCTGGACTGGGAAGAGATGCAGCATTACGAGCTATTCGTAGAAGCGGTATACTTTTAAGTTTCGTACGAGATGTAACCCCTATGCCACATAATGGTTGTAGACCCCCTAAAAAAAGACGTGTATAGAACTAAATAAAAGCTGAAAGGGTTTCAAGAGAAATAAACGATTCAACGATCTGATCAAATAAAATTACTATGGTTCGAGAGAAAGTAAAAGTATCTACTCGGACACTACAGTGGAAGTGTGTTGAATCAAGAAGAGACAGTAAGCGTCTTTATTATGGACGCTTTATTCTGTCTCCACTTATGAAAGGTCAAGCCGACACAATAGGCATTGCGATGCGAAGAGCTTTACTTGGCGAAATAGAAGGAACATGTATTACACGTGCAAAATCTGAGAACATACCACATGACTATTCTAACATAGTAGGTATTAAAGAATCTGTACATGAAATTTTAATGAATTTGAACGAGATTGTATTAAGAAGTAATCTATACGGAACGCGCAGCGCGCTTATTTGTGTCAAAGGTCCCGGATATATAACTGCTCGAGACATAATTTTACCGCCCTCTGTGGAAATAGTTGATAATACACAGCATATAGCTACCTTAACGGAACCAATAGATTTGTGTATTGGATTAAAAATCGAGAGGAATCGCGGATATAGCCTAAAAATGTCAAATAACTTTGAAGATAGAAGTTATCCTATAGATGCAGTATTCATGCCTGTTCAAAACGCGAATCATAGTATTCATTCTTATGGGAATGGGAATGAAAAACAAGAGATTCTTTTTCTAGAAATATGGACAAATGGAAGTTTAACTCCTAAAGAAGCACTTCATGAAGCCTCCCGGAATTTGATTAATTTATTTATTCCTTTTC